GGACAAAAAGGGAAGTGACTTGGACAAAAAGAGAAGTGACTTGGACAAAAAGAAACGAAGTGTCTTAGACAAATCTTCTTTGTCGATAGCCTCGGACCAATCAATCGAATATTGATTAATACGTAATCGATCGAACACTACTTGCACTACTTGAAAAGGATTCTTCTGTTCAGAAACGAAATGTTCCAAATGTTCCTGGAAATTCTTGCTCCCATTGGACCATTTGTATCTATATGCATCAGGATCCCGATTCATGGATCTCTCAGTTCGAGAAATAAGAGGATCAAACCATTTCTTCTGACTCTTTTTAAAATTTGATAAATGTTGGTTGATCGTATATTTCATTATAGTTATATGATTCAGAGTATCATTTCCTATTTGATCCCTTTGAATTCCATATTCGAAGTTACGATCGAATCTATTCATTAAAAAGAATCGATTCGATACATTTCTTATGTACCCATAGGTGCTATATTGGATTTGAATCAGATTTCGGATCAATCTATATTGATTGACTGCCTCCATTATGTTGTTGCTAGCAAATACCGCTGTTTTTAGTTTGGGATCTTCCAAATCATTCCCGCAGTAGATCCGGACCGATTTTTTTATGATCCTTCGAGAAAAATATTCATTCTCCTCATAAAAAAGAGGAGGTAGAACCAATAAGGATTTCTTTTTCGATTCATCTCTGGAGTTGAATACCTCATTCAATAATTTTTTTTGATCCAACCCGTAGGAATCAATAGAAAAGGCAAATACCCTATGATACACCAGATCCGGCTCGGTTATTGATAGAGTGAATAGATCCGCCATTTCTGGGAATCTCTCTTCTGATTCAAAAAAATCGTGGCGTAACGCGTATCCCCCTTTGTTCCGGTCATGGAATAGATGAAAGAAATCAAAAAATGGATTTTTGTTCAAGAATGAAATCTTATTGGAACTGTCCATATCCGGTTCATCCTTTGGAACCAGATCCGGGATGTGATATGGTTCCGAAGGATGAATTGAGACGGTATTTTGTAAATACGTAATTATCTTGAATATATCAACCATTTCTTTATTTTCCGCTCGCCTGGAAGAGACAAAAGAAACATCTTGTTTTTTCTTCAACAATTTCTGATCTCTAGTGGACCTCTCAGTAGGATTCGAACCCAGATGAAGTTCTGACCATCTGTCAGAGAAAAAAGAACGAATTGATCTTGTAGGATTCCCAATAAATTCTTCGATTTCTTCCGGAAGCAGATGATTATTCATCCGCTTCTCAGGTTCCGTGAATAGCCAGGACATGGAGGAAGATCCAAAAAGGCATTTCGGGAATCGATCTGATTCTATCTCTGTTCGTTCCATTTGAAGAAAGGAAGGATCCCAAAGAATCGATCTCTCTTTTAGTTGCTGAATCTCTGTTTGATCGATCAATGTGTGATATTCTGAATCCTCATTTCTAACGGAATCGAAATGATCTCTGGATTGATCAGAAGAAGATCCTTTCCATTGGCTAGAATCCGTTACTTGAACGAAAATAGATCTTGTGGAATCATATTGAATATTTGACAATACATTCCGTACCTTGCTAAAAAACCGATCCTTGTTTACCAACCACACATTGTCTAACCAAATCAAATTCTCTCTCGAGACGTTCCTCAAAAAATCCGATTCGTGCTGATTCTTCCCCCAACTAACGAAGAGATCTTGGCGGAATTGCCACATATGAAATTGAGCACAATTTTGCAAAGAAATACCCCACTTGTTTCTCGAGAAGAGATGGGAAACATGCTCAATATCATTGGATTGCATAGTTGCCCCAGCTCCTTGTTGTTTGAAGAAACTCTCCCCCTCAATTGGTCTTTTTTCACGAAAAGCAGACATGAGATAAGAAATAAAGTCTTTCCCTAAGATTTCGAATAGCTGTCCCGAATTCAAGTTGATTATGTTTCGTTTCTTCCTCGGAGAAAGACGATCAAACAATTCCCAATCATGGTCCTTGCGGATCGGATCATCCGTATAGGATAAAAAATGAAACTCCAGATATTTGCTATCTTTCTCTTTGAATGAGATCTCAATTCCAGCTATGGTTTCATTAGATATCTGACAACTAGAATCCCTCTTTTTTCCGATCCGGTTCCTCCACCACCGCGAACCCCGGTTAGATTCAGGCATGATACACTTTTTATTTATTGGGAGAACCCAAGTACTCTCTTGCGGACCCATGAAACAACTCTCAGAAATCTTTTTCCCTTTTGGAAGATACAGGAGCGAAACAATCAACCTATTTCTATTGGAAGACCAAAAAGATTCTTCCAATGTCTCATTTCTGGGTCCAATGGAATTCATAGGTATAGGAAGAAGCCCCATCAAATAGAGATTTTTTCTTTCGACCATCTTTCGATTGTTAATACGAGATATAAGGACCACTACTACAAGCAGTACTACACCTTTGATCGTGAAATATCGATTGCTTGTTGCACCCTGTGAATCACGTGAAAGTAGGATACTCAAAATT